CAGAGCCATCGAACCGGCCCAACCAGCAACCAGAGCTGTATGCATTATATGAACAGCAAGCAACCTACCGGGATCATTCAATACAACGGTATGAACACGATACCAAGGTAAACCCATGGAAAATACCCCTTTCTAAAAAAAAATAGACACTACGTAACTTTATTGCATTGGAATATACTATGACTATCCTATGGACTTCCCCTGTTTCGTTGATTTTTTCAGAACAAGGGTGGATTCTATTAAATAACGGAACAATTCTGTTCGTAGGAACAAAGAGAGGCAGATTTATTCTATACTCGATAAGTACCAATACGCAATGGGGAGTTTCTACCATTTTCTATGAGCAAATATGGACATATTTATTCATTATTATAAGGTCGTATTGATAATAATTTGACTTTATTCAGCCCGCCTTTTTTATGAATTTTTCTAATCTATAGATAAAATAAAAGAAAATATTATAAAGACAATAAAACCTGATTTTTACGTTTCCACATCAAAGTGAAATATAGTACTTAGCTCTTTTTCCTTCAACTAATGCCTATTGGTGTTCCAAAAGTACCTTTCCGACTTCCTGGAGAGGACGATGCATCTTGGATTGACGTATAGTGCGACTTGTCAGATCTATTGGGTCATATGGGATTTCCCCGTTCTCTACCCCGATCGAGATATCCTCCGGTTCGCCCAAGAAAGATGAATTGAATCGTCGAAAATTTGGAGCGCGAACTTGACACTTTAATTAGATCCATTTGGGGGATATTCATCTTATTATACTATTCTAAATTAGATTAGAATAATTTATGGTTGGCTTGGTTGGACTAAAAAATGAAGTATCCAGGCTCCGTTTAGAAAAAATCCAATTTGTAAAATTTATATGATTCCTATATTTTTATTTGTTTAATACTTGGTGGAAAATATGAATAAAAAAAAAAAAAGAGAAAATCATAACAAAAAGAAATGGTAAGGAGGCATTTGTTCTATATGTGCAAATCAAAATCGGGCGGATCTTTACCCGGAGTAGAGCATAAACCTAAAAAGATGAAAGAGACCCATTCAGGAACAAGAAAATACCATCGTGATTCACATTAAATCTCGATGAAAGAATACATCAATGAGAAGTTAATTCGAGAAGTTTAGTGACTTCTTTCTATTATAAGAAAAAGAGTCAAAACAAGTCTTTATTGAAAAATCGAAGAAAAGGTCCTTTCGCTAGAAGTCAGAAAAACCTGCTATAGCTATAAAAAAGAACGAGGACTTGAATCTATACATTGATTCTTTTTTATTTTTTTCGTAATTTTTTGAACCGTATGCATCAAAAGGTGCACGTACGGTTCCTAAGGGATACAACTTTACCCTAATCAACCGACTTTATCGAGAAAGATTACTTTTTTTAGGCCAAGGGGTTGATAGCGAGATCTCGAATCAACTTATTGGTCTTATGGTATATCTTAGTATCGAGGACGATACAAAAGATATTTATTTGTTTATAAACTCTCCTGGGGGGTGGGTAATACCTGGAATAGCTATTTATGATACTATGCAATTTGTACGACCGAATGTCCATACAGTATGCATGGGGTTAGCTGCCTCCATGGGATCTTTTCTCCTGGTCGGGGGAGAAATTACCAAACGTCTAGCATTCCCTCACGCTTGGCGCCAATGAGGTTTTTATTTGAAAGAAAAAAGAAGACTATGCCTTCGCCAGATAAATATTAAGTAACAATAGCATGGCACTTCGAATTCGATATGATCATTTTTTTTTTCAAAATGTTAGATTATGTATCGAGAGAGTAGTATGAGATAAAAAGGTTTTCCGATTTTCTCTTATCTATCGGGAGTCCAGTTCAGCGTCACAAACTTTTTTTGTTTTCACACCGGGAGACCCTTAACAAAATTTTTGTTATGAAAGAGCGCGAAAAACAAGATTTTGATCGAATCAAAAAGCAACTTTGGGATTGCTGAATCACAGACAACAAAATTAAATATATACAGCAACGGAGCCATCATAGTATTTTTGAAATCCTCCGAAAGGAAGGATGGCTTTTTAATCATTTACCTATCTGCCCCTGGTCTGATTTATTTTCTTTTTTTATCTTTCTTCAATGTAGGGTAAGGGTCAATTTTATTGTAGAGCCGTATGCAATGGACAAATTTTGCCTGTACGGTTGTTCAATTCTATCTTTTTTTTTTCTTTTCTCTTCATCATGCGAGATAAAGAAACCTTTTATTATTTATTATCAGGGTAATGATCCATCAACCCGCTAGTGGTTTTTATGAGACACAAGTGGGAGAATTTATCTTGGAAGCGGAAGAACTGCTCAAACTGCGTGAAACCATCACAAGGGTTTATGTACAAAGAACGGGTAAACCATTATGGGTTGTATCCGAAGACATGGAAAGAGATGTTTTTATGTCAGCAACAGAAGCACAAGCTTATGGAATTATTGATCTTGTAGCAGTTGAATGAAAATAACGTAAGGTAGATTTCTCGCAAATCCAGGATTTTAGATTTAATATCCGAGGTTCTTAATTATATTAAATACTTAATTATATTAAATAGAAGTAATTCATAATCAAATCGTCCGGTTAGGATCAATCTAAACCAGCTCATTCATTATGTATATGATTCAACATGCCAACAATTAAACAACTTATTAGAAATACAAGACAGCCAATCAGAAATGTCACCAAATCCCCTGCCCTTCGGGGATGCCCTCAGCGCCGAGGAACATGTACTAGGGTGTATGTGCGACTCGTTTAGATCGTGAGCTGACACAAAAAAAGAAAACAACTTTTCCAGTATCAATGATCAGTACCACTGAATAGGATAGAATGGAAGAAAGGAATTTCATCCACTATATAAAAATATAAAAAAATATATCATATCTCTTCATTGTGTATTAAATTTATGGTTTTCGTTGGTGCAAATCCAATCACCTCAATTTAAGGTGAGAGACAATTCTCCATTGATAGCAAATGGTTATCCATTAAGCGGAGGAAATCTTATTTAAAAAACAAAAAGATTAGGTCCCCACTTTGGCAAGAACGGACTAACAGGGATAGCTACCCAGCTAACTTTCATAATTAAATACCGTTACTATATAGGTAGATCTCATTGTGAAAGACCTATTACTGGATAATTCATGGGTAGAGCCAAAGAGTGTGAACTATACAAGCTCCCACAATAACATAAAGTAAAGGCTCCGGTGTATAGAAAAGACCTCACCGTTTAAGAAGTAACCATAAAAACGACGGAACCCACTCTTTTTTTTATTTACCCTTTTTTTAGACACCTAACAGAAGACAATTTTGTATTTCACAGCGAAATATCTAAAAAAATAGTGGTCGGGGAGGTTATAGTAGCCAAAGCCATTGGAATTTTAATTTTATACATTGGAAAATCCGTTTTGTTATTAATAGATTAGGAAAGGGGAAAAGAATAACTGAAAGAACGGAAATCCATTAGTTATTCATCAAAGGTTCATTTATTCAATGACTAGAATTAAACGGGGATATGTAGCTCGGAGACGTAGAACAAAAATTCGTTTATTTGCATCAAGCTTTCGAGGAGCTCATTCAAGACTTACTCGAACTATTACTCAACAGAAAATAAGAGCTTTGGTTTCGGCTCATCGGGATAGGGGTAGACAAAAGAGAAATTTTCGTCGTTTGTGGATCACTCGAATAAACGCTGCAATTCGCGAAAATACAGTAACTTATAGTTATAGTAGATTAATACACGATTTATATAAGAAACAGTTGCTTCTTAATCGTAAAATACTTGCACAAATAGCTATATTGAATAGGAAATCTCTTTACATGATTTCCAATGAGATCATGAACGAAGTAGAATCCGCCGGAATTTTTTAAATGGATTTCCCCGGAGAATGAACTCCGGGAAGATAGAATAGAAATTACTATGAGTAAATTTTTTTTAATATTCAAAATGAATAAACACGTTCAATAAAAAAGTTTATTCGTTTTTTTTTTTTCGATTTAGTATTTATATTATGACACGATAATTCAATCTAGATTCTCGTATTTTTCGAGCAAAAAAAGTACCAATCGGAACTAAAAGGAGGATTGGAATTCTAATTCAAGTGAAGCAAGCGTAAGGCTAGTTATTGCTAGCCCTAAGACCTGTAGTTCCGGGGGCCGACTCGGTTCTTTCAAATTGTTTCTCATTATTGAGAAAGGGTAACAAAGATAAAATACGAGCTTGTTTTATGGCAGTAGTAATTAATCGTTGTTGTTTCAAGGTCAATCTATTCACCCGTCTAGATAATATTTTTCCTTGTTCACTAATAAATCGACTAATTAAACTCATGTTTCTATAATCAATTCGATCCCCCGATTCAATCGGGGGCAAACGCTTACGAAAAGTTCGCTTGGATTTAAGAAAAGGTCGCTTGGATTTATCCATGGTTTGTTTGTTTATTCCTTATCCCGAAAATCCTATTTCTTAATTCTAATTCATTTTAATCAAAATAGGATTTTTATTTTTATATTTATATATGTTATATATAATGTTATTTTTTCTATTTCTTTGAAAGGTTAACGTGGAAGGTACTCTATTTTTTTATCTCCCCATGAATGGTATGTTTGTAACAATAGCGACAGAATTTTCTCAACTCTAATCGATTAGGCGTATTCTGTCGGTTCTTTTGAGTAATATATCTGGAAATCCCCATCGATCTCTTACTCTTATTAGCACCGTTTCGGACACAAGCGGTACATTCCAAAATTACCCTTAGTCGGACATCTTTACCCTTGGCCATGAACCTCCTTTTAATTTTGGATTTACTCAACTATTCTATTTTCAATTTGAAGCGAAGAAGAAAGGCATGAAAAAATACAAGTTACTAACTTCAAATCTAAAAGATCAATAAAGTAATGCAAATCGTAGTAAATGTAAATAATAAGTAATACAATGATTTCTAAACTCTATTTCAAATCGAAATACCACTCTTGCCCTAGACCCACATTTCTATTCTACCCTC